TTGCAGGTAATGCCAGACTTTTCTATTTTGTGAGGATCAATCAAATAAAGTTTTCCTTAGAAAAAGATTCTTAAATAGATACGAATAGAGCAAGAAAAGAAGGAAATAAAAAAACATAGTATAGAAAAGATATCCAAAATAATATAGAAATCACTATCCTACCCTTAGTTTTTCTTTCCTTAATTTAATTGAATTTCGTTTGATTAGGGCAAAGTTCCTTAAAAACCTCTGCCTTTTTTAAAATATCCTGAACAGTTCCTGTAGGCTGAGCGCCTTTTTCAAGGAAATAGAGAATAGCGGGAACGTTTAAATAAGTTTGATTCTTGATCGGATCATAAAAACCCACTTTCCGAAGATCTCTTCCTTCTCTTCGGGATCGAACATCAATTGCAACGATTCGATAGACGGCTCATCGGGATAGATGTAGATGAAAAACAACCCCCCCCCTAGAACCGTATAGGAAGTTTTCTCCTCGTACGGCTCGAGAAAAAATGATTCGAAGTTTTGTCTATGGATAAAATTAGAATAAAATAAATAGGAAAGGAATCCGTAAAATAAATTAGTCTATAATTTAACTCATAGTCATTTGTATTTAGCTTCCTTCCTGAAAAAGAAAAAATCATTTGTACTCATAACTCAAGTTCAATAATTCTCAAATATCTTAAAGAAAAATCTTTAAGATATTTTTTTATTGAGTGGTCTTTAACCCCCCCTTTTTTGTCTCGTTTAAAATCTATTTTGATTCTTTATTCGGATCCGTGAGACAATTGAAGCGGTCTTTCCTTGTTCTGGGATCCTTTATCTTGGTTTTAAATCATTGGGTTTAGACATTACTTCGGTGCTTCTTAATCAAAATGGTAGCAACATACCCCTTTTGTTTGTGATTTCTTTCTATCAAAGAATCATACCGACGGTATGATTCGTGCGCGATACACTGTGGATCGAAAAAGTTTTAGCCGTTCCAACAAATTTTTTTGAGTTGAAAATTTGCTCGAATTGGATCCTTTCGATTTCTATATCGAAGATATACTTACGAAGTTGTTCCAATTTATTGATTGGCATTAACCCTAGATCGTTGCCCCTGAGAAATTAATCAATACTTTCTACTCGAGCTCCGTCACGAACTATTTACATTACAACCCAATAAAAAAAAGAAGGGTTCTAGTAGAATAGAAAAAAGACGTCGAGCCAAGAGCACCTTCATTCCTATATAAAATGGTGGATGTAAGAATAAGAATCCACACCGGATCGTGTCCTTCAAGTCGCACGTTGCTTTCTACCACATCGTTTTAAACGAAGTTTTACCATAACATTCCTCTAATTTGGAACCAGTATGGAATTGATTCAATTATGGAATCATGAATAGTCATTGGTTCAGTCGGTACAGAGACATAGTCATTTATATTTTTTCTTATCTACCCCTGGCCTTTTTGTATGAATGGAACATTTTTCTATAAATCTCTACCTCAAAAAAATATCTAACAGAAATATCCAGCAATCTAAATATAGAAATAACATAACTAACATAAATCACACAAATAAATAAATTCTATTTGACTCTGCCTCTTCAAGTGACTCAATAAGATAGACTGACCCATTGCAACTTCCCAAAACTTCCCAAGGATTCAATCCATAAGGAATCATTACAAATATTGATACTTGAAAAAGTTTCTTACTTCTACATCATTATTTGAGTCAAGTTTTACAGTAAAGACTCCATTTAATTATCATAAGAAAGACAAATCTCTGTTTCTTTTCGAATGGAATTGTCAATGATGTAAAGCAAATAAACTAAATAGATCGAACAAGAAAAAGAAATATCATTGCTAAATACTTAAATTTTAATATTTTAGGGATGCAAATTATTTTTTACAAAAATAGAAAGACTATTATCACTGAAATAGGATAACAATACATACCTATAGGCTAAGCACTTCCTCGTTTTATATGTATTTTCATATTTTGTTTAACCTGAGGTTAAGTAATCTTTCTGCAACTGTGATCTATGTCCCATCTTATCTTTATCTGGATCACAAAAGGGTTCAGTTACTTTTGTATATCATTTGAACTCGATTTAGTTCAGTTTGTGAAAAACTCAGATATGATTCCAAAAAGAATTATTCAAAAAAAAAAAAAAAGAAAACAGAACCTTGTTGAACAAAAAAGCAGTATTCGGATACAAGGTATATGCTCTGGGACGGAAGGATTCGAACCTCCGAATAGCGGGACCAAAACCCGTTGCCTTACCACTTGGCTACGCCCCATTTCTATTTTTATAGGACACTAATACTAATAAAGAATAATATTGGTATTAAGTGTTCGTCAATTCCAGTCCAACTATCTATAGAAAATCTTTATTCTTTATAGAATTTATTATAGATTCGTTGCTAGGATTTTGACATGAGTATATCTAGAATTCAACTGAATTTATTGATCATTACATATAATTCAATTAAGATATTGTATGAAAGTATGATTTCTTCTATTCTCCTTTGAGAATTAGAGGATTTTTGATTGAGCGGAAAAAGAAGGATTTTTTTGTCTACCTTACTTTCTTCATTTTTCCTTATATCAATAACTCAATCAAAATGCAATTATCTCGACGAAAAAAATGTCTGTTATGCTTAATATCTTTAGTTTGATCTGTCTTAATTCTGCCCTTTATCCGAGTAGTCTTTTCTTCGCCAAATTGCCCGAAGCCTATGCTTTTTTGAATCCAATCGTAGATGTTATGCCAGTCATACCCCTGTTCTTTTTTCTTTTAGCCTTTGTTTGGCAAGCTGCTGTAAGTTTTCGATAAGAAATAGTATTCTAGAAAATTCATGATTTATTCGAGAAAAATTATAACAATTGATAAGATCAAATAAGTCTGACAGTATGAACCTTCGATTCAAAATTGAAATTCTCGGATAGCCGCGAGAAATCCGGCTCGCCCCATTTCCCGATTTTAATCCCTTTTCCGTTCCGGCGAAATACCTTATTAGCTTAGGGTCGCTTACAATATCTAATTGTGGGTATGAAAGTTATTTGTGGTAATCAAAGACTCTTATTACATTACAAATTTCAACTTCATTTGAATTTCTGAACATTCTTTTCTATTTCTATAATTCATGGTGTCAAAATAGGATATGTGATATAAAAATGGAGGATCTATTATCTTTTCTCGTTTTTCTTTTTCAAAAAATGATCTTGGAGGTTGTGTAATGCTTACTCTCAAACTTTTCGTTTACACAGTAGTAATATTCTTTGTTTCTCTCTTCATCTTTGGATTCCTATCCAATGATCCAGGACGTAATCCTGGACGTGAAGAATAAAATAAAAATTTCGTTTTTCTTGCTTGATTTTACAATTTTCTTAAGATTTTATTTTAGCTATTCCACACGTTTAACTAGGAAAAAATAAAAAGGGGTTTGCGAAATTTGAAAGAAAAAAATAGAAAGTCATCAAAGGAAACGGAAAGAGAGGGATTCGAACCCTCGGTACGAATAACTCGTACAACGGATTAGCAATCCGCCGCTTTCGTCCACTCAGCCATCTCTCCCAATTGAAAAAGATAATTACTATGTTACATTACACATCAAGTAAGGATTAAAGAAAGTATTTCTTTCACATTCTTTATCGTTATTATATAATTAGCAATTCCATTTAGATGCTCGAAAGATCCAAATAGAAAGATAAATAAAGAAGACCTTCTTGCTTTTATTTTGTTCGAAGTGCCCTTTTGGCCTGGCCCGGCCAATACCCAGCCGGGCCTTTTTTTGTTCCAACAAATTCCCTTTATTTATAGGCAATATACTCTAAATAGCCAATTTGGTATCTGTGTAACAATTTCCGTTCTGGGGTTTACATATATTTATAATTTTTGTTATAATGGAAATTGAGAAGGATTTTTGATTCAAAAGAATCAATTAAGTATGTATCAATTTGTATTTTCTTATGTCATTAGTCAAACCAAATTGGAGATTCAAATCCAAGAATCATTCATGAATTCTCAGTCAACAAAACAAATAGTTAATGATTCCAATTTGTCATAAATTTTGATTTTTTTGAGTGAAAATATACATTTGATTTTTCAATATAAAAGTGAGTGGAAGTTTTTTGGCATTGTGTGTTTTGAGATACTATACAATCAATCGAAGGGGTAGATCAAATACAATCAAAAGAGGAAAAAGGGTTTCTTTTATAATTTTTATAAATTTAGAAAAAGGATTAAAAAAGGGATGCAAGTACAATAAACTAAAGTTTAGTAATCCAACCCAAAAGGGGAAATTTTTCTCCTATTGTATATCGTTTTGGCGGCATGGCCGAGTGGTAAGGCGGGGGACTGCAAATCCTTTTTCCCCAGTTCAAATCCGGGTGCCGCCTCATCAACAAACGAATCAAAATCTCTTATTCTGTTCTGCTGATATAACTCAATCAAATTTTCCCCAGCAGAACAGAATAAGGGGACTGTTGATACTTGGTTGATTCTAAACATCCGTTCTGCGGATTTTGTAAAAGATTGGAAATCTTTGAATCCAAAATTCAAAGAAAGATTCTAATGGTCGAAGCAAGACTTCCCGATTCCCTTCTACTACTAATGTAATGTCTACTGATTGGGTCTTGAATTACATTGGATAGCCGGCAGATAATTCAACTACTAGTTGGGGGAAGCCCTTTCTATATTGTAATCTACATATATAGACTCGCGAGAATCTCTGAGTGTTGAGGCATTCAATCACTATTAGATTGAGATGGATAATTTACTTTTTTATAGAAAAGAAAAAGTGCAAAAAAATCATTTTTTTTGAAACCCCTTGTCAAGAGTATAATATACTATCTCCCAACTCCTTTAGAGAGACAATCAGGAAAGGGTACGGATTAGATCAAATAGGAAATAAAAGTTTGTAATAGATAGCTATTGATCTATTTTTACTTTGAAGGGCAAGAAAAAAAGGAATGGGCCCTCTTATTTTATTACTAGATGTTCCATTAGTAACATTCCTTTGTAGTGTCATTGTTTATTTTACTTGTGTTTAGTCTTTCCCGATTAGAAATTCTATAGGAATTTTTGAAATGGATTTATTTGATTGGTTCATCAATAGTGTTCGGCCAGAATCCCTTTTTGACTCTGAACCATTCATTCTACTATTATTAGTGAGCAATAATGGAATAATTCTATCATAGAGATAAGGGACATAATTCACATGGATATAGTAAGTCTCGCTTGGGCTGCTTTAATGGTAGTCTTTACATTTTCCCTTTCACTCGTCGTATGGGGAAGAAGTGGACTTTAGAAGCACTCCTAATTTAGTTGAGGAATGAAAGGGTATCAATTGTTTTATAGATCGTTCTGCAACGCATTTTTGATTTGAATTGAAATAATTTTCAAATAAAAAGATCTTCATTTCCAAATTCCATTGGATTCTAGTGGAGAAATGTATTCTATAACAGTAAAACAAGTATTTCAGATTCATCGGAATAAATAGATGTATCAAAGAAATAGAATTGGGTCCTACGTCAATTCCATATATGGATTAATAACTACATATATTGAAGATAGAAGCTAATATAGTATACCAACTTTATTAGAAAGTCAAGTACAACTTTATACGCTACTATAACACTACTAGAGAGTATGGTAAGTAAGAAAGAAATTTCTTTCTTACTTACCATACTCTCGGATCTCATAGAATACCGCCGATTATAGCCCGTTGATTTCATTTAAGACGCAAAAATAGAATACTTTTCATTTGATTTCTTCAACTATTGATAAGAATTCAGAAGTCAAGTTTCATTTAAAGTAATTAATCATTTTGACTGACTGTTTTTACGTAAATTATAAGTAGAAAGGCAGTAGGAACTAAAATGAACAGTGCAGTAGCAATAAATGCAAGAATATTTACTTCCATAATCTCATCGTTTTTTTTTATTTCACAATAACTCGGGATTTAATCCCATAGAGATGATAAATCTTTCACCTGTCAATTCAATGAATGCATTACCTATCGATGATCTTGAATCGGATCAATATCATGAATAACAATATCTGAGCTATTAAATTAATTCGTCGTCGAGAATTGAATAGTATAACATACGAAGATCTTTTATCCATACCAAATCCAAGATTGGATTCCCGGACCAATCAAAAATTCCTTTACTTTATTTATCCTTCTTTTCTGTTCTTTCTTTTCTATAAACTACCTTAGGTCTTCCTTGTAGAACCATCAAATGAAGTATCATCTAATCACCCGCCCATTTCCATTAACTACAAAACCCCAACAAACAATACAAGCGAAGTGGAAAAAGAGAGGAATTAGGTTCTAAATTTTAATGATCTAATTTTCTTTGGAAGAAAAAAAGTATGAGAAAGATGAGTCGCAGGAGAAAAGATGGAATATTCTATCAACTTCACTATTTTAGTTATTTTCATTTTAGTTTAGGGTTTGTTATTTCTTCGACAGAATCCTGAAAAAAAAAGGGGGGGAAATTCCTTCGGAATTCAATTATACTCTCTGTCCCTTCTTTCACAGAAAATGGAGAGGCGAATTGATGTATTTATTGTATCCGTCGGGACTGACGGGGCTCGAACCCGCAACATCCGCCTTGACAGGGCGGTGCTCTTGCCTATTGAACTACAATCCCAGGGAAATAAGAAGAGATCTAGCAGAAAATTTGGATTCTTTTTTATTCTCTCGTATCAGGTATTTCGTAAGAACAAGAGGGTTATACCATCTGACAGTAGATTGGCGAATTGTTGGGCCGAGCTGGATTTGAACCAGCGTAGACATATTGTCAACGAATTTACAGTCCGTCCCCATTAACCACTCGGGCATCGACCCAACGCCTAATTCATTTTAGACGTTCCATAATCAACTTCCTTTCGTCTCCCAGGCAGACTTGACAAATACATATCACTTGATATAAAATCTAAAGTCCCACTGAGTAGACTAATAGAAGGGCTTGACAAATACGGATCACTTGATAGAAAATCCCACTCCTATAGTCTTGAGTCTTGGTATACCCCCAGAGGGACTTGAACCCTCGTTTTCTCCGTGAAAGAGAGAGGTCGTAACCACTGGACCATAGGGGCCTATGGCCACCTTGATTCATAAATCAACTAGAAATAATAGGTCCCGGCCACCTTTAGGAAATAAAAAAGCACTAGAAATACAATAGATAATAAACCAAAATAGGTAATAAGAAAAATACAATAGGTAATAAGGCCTAAGGCCACCTTAACTTAATATAACTCAAATTTAACTTAATATAAACTCGGGCCGAGAGCCACCTTTAGGGGATGAATAGGAGATGAATCAAACCGAAAAACTCGTTAACTATTCTGGGGGTTAATGGTAATCAAACTTCACCATTAAACTTACAACCTTAAAACTTGATTTCATTGGTCTTTCTCGTCTTTATCTCTCTCATTCATAAAGGGTTCTGCGTTGGATCCAAGATCCTTTACTCTGCAGTGGATTCAAGGTGCTTTACCAAAATATGATTTGGCCGCTCAAATTA